CACTTAACTCTTGTACATAGAAAATGAGACTCAATCTTTTTACTGCAAATTTATAAGCTGTTTCTTTCACTCATATAACTATCTGGTTTAGTTCATCAACCCGAATGATGAATAAAAAATGAAAATCTCTATTCAACTCATGAAAGGCCCTTCCTAGAAAGATAAAGAAGTAGGGTAAATTTTATGTCTTAACGAATCACACGTAGAGATATTGATAACACACATAGAGTTAATGGGATTTCATAACTAATTGATTGAGCAGCGGCTCGTAAACCACCTAAAAAGGAATATTTATTATTTGATCCATATCCTGACATAAGAAGTCCAATGGGGGCAATACTTGAAATTGCAATCCATAAAAAAATACCAATACTGAGATCAGCTAGAACAAGATGATAGCCAAAAGGAATTACTAAATAACTTAGTAGAATTGATATGACTGCGATGGATGGTCCGATACTGAATAAACGAATATCTCCTCGAGAGGGCAGAAGATTCTCTTTGAAAAGTAATTTTGTACCATCTGCTAGAGCTTGAAGAATTCCTAAAGGACCGGCGTATTCAGGTCCAATACGTTGTTGTATCCCAGCAGATATTTCTCTTTCTAACCAAACAATTACTAGTACAGCTATTGTGATTCCTAACACAAGAGTCAAAATAGGGCCAAGCATCCATATGATCCCATCGAATTCTTTTAAGGATTCCAATCTAGAAAAAGAATTGATAGCTTGTGCTTCTGTTGTATCAATTATCATTTTAACGATCAACTTCTCCCATAATGATGTCTATGCTACCTAATATCGTCATAATATCAGCCAATTTCATTCTTTTAACTAGCTGAGGAAGAATTTGCAAATTGATAAAACCTGGTGGTCGGATTTTCCATCTCCAAGGAAAAACACTCTTATCTCCTATCAGAAAAATCCCCAATTCTCCTTTTGGGGCTTCAACTCTCACATAAAGTTCTTGCTTCGACAATTCAAAAGTCGGAGAAGGTTTTTTACTAATAAATCGATAGTCAAAATCATTCCATTTCGGATCCCTTAGTCTCTCAAAGCGTCGGATTTCTAAATTCTCATAGGGCCCCCCCGGAATTCCTTCGAGAGCCTGTTGAATAATTTTTATGGATTCTGTCATTTCAGTGATTCGTACTAAATAACGAGCTAATGAATCCCCCTCTTTTTGCCATTGGACTTCCCAATCGAATTCGTCGTAACACTCATACTGATCAACTTTACGAAGATCCCATTGTATTCCGGAAGCTCGTAGTATTGGTCCCGATAAACCCCAATTTATCGCCTCCTCTCCGCCAATAATGCCTACCCCTTCAACTCGTTTTAAAAAAGTAGGATTACGTGTAATAAGATTTTGATATTCAGCAACCTCTCTTAAAAAATAATCGCAAAAATCCAAACATTTATCTATCCATCCATGAGGTAAATCAGCAACTACCCCTCCGATACGAAAAAAATTATGCATCATTCGCATACCGGTGGCAGCTTCGAATAGGTCATATATCAATTCTCTTTCTCGAAAAATATAGAAGAAAGGGGTTTGTGCCCCAATATCTGCCATAAAAGGGCCAAGCCATAACAAATGCGAAGCTATACGACTTAACTCCAACATGATGACTCGGATATAGCTGGCCCTTTTAGGTACTTGAATATTGCCTAACTGCTCTGGTGCATTTACAGTTATTGCTTCTGTGAACATAGTAGCTAAATAATCCCAACGTGTTACATAAGGCAAATATTGTATAATTGTTCGGTTTTCCGCAATTTTTTCCATCCCTCTGTGTAAATAACCCAATATTGGTTCACAGTCAATAACATCTTCTCCATCTAGAGTAACAATGAGTCGAAGAACACCGTGCATTGATGGGTGGTGAGGACCCATATTGACTATCATGAGGTCTTTTCTTGTAGCTGACGTAGTCATAGGCTTTTTCCCGATTCATTTTTCCATGAATTGTTGAAGGTGAAAAGAAGTTCATTAAAGTTGAAGCGAAAAATTCAAACCGACTCTTCAATCAACTTTTGTTTCTCGAATATTCAATTGATCAATTAATTCTTTATAACTTTTGTTTCTCGAATATTCAATTGATCAATTAATTCTTTATAACGTATTCTATTTTTTTTTGACAAATAGGCCAGCAGCCGTTGACGTTTTCCCAGAATTTTTCGCAGGCCTCTCTGAGACAAATAGTCTTTTTTGTGCAATTCAAAATGGGAAGTAAGTTTTCGTATCTTATTGGTGAAATTAACTACTTGAAATTCAGCAGACCCCCTGTTTTCTTTGTTTTCCTCTTCCAAAATAATGGAAACGAATGCATTTTTTAGCATAAAAGAATTTCTCCCTCCCCTTTTATAGAACAGATATGGATTTTATTGATCAGAAATAATAATACCAACTATTTTAATGTAGTATACACAAGAATCTTAATTTCTTTATGGATTCCTTATTTTATCAATTAACATGAATCAATCCAATTTTGAATTGGATTCGAATAAAGATACAAAATAGAGATACAAAAAGATGGTTTTTACACTCACAAAAGCAAATAATTGAAACCTAAAATTACGAAGATTTCCTTGATGCATTTGTAGATCTAATTGATACGCCGTTGACTGAGTATCGTAGCATTTATATGAAACTGGGATGTAAGACAGAGCATATGTTCCGCTGTTTTGTTTACTTTCATAGACTCTATATGAGTATCGTAGCATTTATATGAAACTGGGATGTAAGACAGAGCATATGTTCCGCTGTTTTGTTTACTTTCATAGACTCTATATGGTAGAGAATATAGAGAAAGAATGTGTCATCAACCAAATTTTAATCGTGGATACATATAGATTCTTAACATGCTGAAACGACTTCCATTATTGGTATCAAACCAATAACGATTCATACAAGCTAAATCTTCTAATCGATAATTAGGCCAAAGAAAGAACTTTAATTTAATTAATTCATTTTTATCTTTATCACGATATTTACTTTTCTTCAAAAATGGACCACAGTTTCTTATCTTAGTCTTGTTGCAAAATACTGGATTTCTATCCACAACATTCGTCTTTTTCAAATTCCTCTTTTGCAAATTGAAAGAAATTAGAATTCTCAACTCTCTACGACGTCTAGATGATAAAATATTTTCAGGAATAAGCAAATCATAATAATTTTGCTCTCTATTTCCTGTTATTCTTTGATGGCGTGGAGTGGATTCATCAAAATTCTTCTGATGAAAATAGCTTCTTTCGTCTCGGTATCTTTGCTTAATTTGTTGCTTGCTTTTATGAACCAACGAAATGCTTATGGTTTGATACGTAATAAAATAGCTATTAATTCTTCTAGGAAGACAAATGGGGTCGAGAAACATTATCCCAAATTGCAGTTTTTTAGTCATCCATCTCTTGTTGCTAACCCTTGTGTGATTTGGACCTATTCTTTTCGTTCCCAGAGAGATTATCACCGAATTGACCACTTTTTTCAGAGCTTTTCCCTCCTCCATCAGGTAGCTAAATGGCACGAACATATCGAGCGTTCTTTGTGCCACAACCTCATTGTACCAGTGCACTTGAAAAGCCAAAAACTCTTTAAGAAAAAGAAAACCACCAAGTGCCCGGCTTGTGTTGATTCGATTCTTTGAATCAATCTCCCTCATTCTTTGATAGTTATATAGAGGGTTACTCAAACGTACATTTAAAACAAGGAGTTGGCTTGGTATAGTCCAAGGTTTCACTTTATATGCTTTATAAAGTAGCACAAATTCTGTGAAGAACCAAAATTCCCAATCCCCTTTTGGGGGGGATTTCATTGGCATTTTATCTATTTTTAGCCAATCAACAAAGATTTCTTCGGAATTGGGTGGAGTGCTTTCTATATCTTCTGGATCTTTTTGAATTCTAATATACAAAGGCTCTTTTTCAATATCATTGTTATTTTGTCTTAGAATTTTTTTTTTCCAATCAAAATATTTTCTATCTAACCTTTTTTCCATATCTATAACATTCATCCTTCTTAGATAAAGAGAAAGAACAAAGGCCTTATTATTTTTGAGACCCATATTCATATCCTCATAAACGAATTTGTCTATAGTGTAAAAAAGGTTTTTGTTTTTCTTCTTATTTACTTGTAATGGTGGTCCATAAATAGATGAGTCTTTCTTCGTTTCATAATTAAGAAATTGATATGATAAAAGACCATATTTATAGGATTTTAGATATTTTTCTTGTTGGGAATATATTTCATAAGAATTTTGATTTGTGGAATGAAATGAAAATAATAGGTCTTTTTCATATGAACTCCATTTTTTTAAATCTTTATTTTCAGCTGTCCAACGCTGATTGACTCTATTTCGCCATTTTTGTGGTATTAATCTAGACCATTCAATCGGAGAATTGTATTGAAAATGACCTCTTAACCAGTTTTTCCATTGATCATAACTTCGAAGTTTCTTATGTCTTAATTGGGCATTAAATATGCCTTGTATTCCAAAAGAATTCTTTATTGTAGTCTTAAGAAAAAAAGATGTTCCATGATATTGAAGAGCAGATCTTAACTTAGACAAGTTAATAACTTGGGGTTGTGATAATTTAAAAAATACATATCCTTGCGACAAGGAAGATAAGTCATAAAAGATATATGAATTCTTCTTAGTAGGTCGTGACTTTTTGATAGTTGAAATAGAAATAAAGTTAATGTCTTTTTCAGTTGTTTCATTTTTAGATTCATTTCTTTCATTATTAGAAATGTATTTCCCAATCATTGAATCAACAAAATGTTTTGTATTGATTCTGGCAATGTTAATGATAGGTAGAAAGATATCTATGTATTTTTTTTCAATGAAAATTTTTATAAAATAATGTAATTTAATGATTAATCGAATATTTCTTCGTATTAATATTTTCCAATTATTTTTTGGCGGTTGTGATTCTAATTCTACATTCGAATTTATACTACTTTTTATTTCAGAAATTACTTTTATTTTATCTTTTTCAAGTCTTTGTATTTCATTTCTCATTATGCTTGTTGTATCAGTTAGATTCTTCATTTGTAGTTCTGTATGTGAATAATTTGCCCAATCTATAGATCCAATTTGAGTAAATGATTCATCTTTAGTTTTACTTGATTTAGATAATCTTTTCAATTTATCTAATGTAATTTCATTTCCCTTTGATAGTTTTCTTACTACTTTTTTTAAAACTGTTAGAACTTTCTTTGTCTTTTTTTTCGTTTTTTTTTCTAGTTTCTTTAAAACGGGTTTCAAAAAGGCAATAAAAGGGGAAGAAGAAGCATCTCTTGTTCGGGGAGAACCGAAAGCCTCGTCAGCTTCCATTCCCCAAACGGTTAAATAACAAAAGCCCAGTTCCAATTTTTTACTTTTCTTTGTTTTTTTTGTTAGATTTCTACCAGAGGCTTGTAGTTTAGATCTGCACCAAGGTTTCAAGGAGAAAGGAGATATTATTTTTATGTCAAAACCTTCTTCCAAAAAATAGGTCAAAAGTTCGTCTTCTCTTAATGGAACACCACTATGCGTACATGGAATGTGTATTTCTTTATCCCATTCCGCAAAATCCTCATCCCAGTCAGAAACTCGATCTGATAAGAAATGGACAGTATTTTTAGCTATTATGAATAAAGGGAATAGAATATATTTTCTAAGAATCGATTGCATTACTAATAAGGAAGTTCTTATTAGTGGTCCATGTGACAGGTTTTCCCAGGCTTCTTCTGTTTCTATCCGCATTCTTTCTTCCCGTTTTCTTTTCCTTTTTTCGTTCTTCGCTTTTGGATCTATTATTTTTTTTCTTCTTTTCAAATTTCTAAAAAAAAGTCGTTTCAACATAACCTCAAGCTTACTTTGGGTTTTGCCCCAAAAAAGGGGGGAAGACGGCCTTGGGAGAAACTGTTTCGCAATAGTTTTCCGCCTTTGAGCGCGTCCAGAACCCTTAATTATGTCTCGACGAAAATCTGGTTCATCCAAATACTGTGCCACCAACACCTCGTCTGGGAGCGAGGGATCAGGAAGCAGGCTTTGCTGACTAAATAGCAGTATCTGTTTAAGGGTTCTTGAGCGTATATCGCTATCTACTTCCTTCCACGCAGAGGATTCATAGTCCCGGAACGCTAATTCCCAATCGTCGATTAATTTTGATTTCCATTCAGATTCAGGGGTTGGTTTATGTATTTGTATCACTCCAATTTTTTGATTGTTTTTAATATATTTTTTTTTTGAATATGAATATTTAGTACCAACACGAAAAAGGGTATTCCAAAGGAAACGATAAATCCTATTTTTTTTTTTTACAAGTGAGGTTGAATCAGTGCGTGGTGTACGCCTCAAGGAAACCCCTCTTGCGATTCTTGCACGATATGGCCCGGTCAACAAAGGCTCATGCATTTTAGGCACGTAGTTTCTGTTTTTTAGAGTCTTTTCATTAAAAAAAGGTCCATACGATTTACGAAGGTTTTTCTTTTTTTCAATCGTATCATTATACAATCTAGTTCTTTTTTCAAGTATATCCAGAAAAAGAAATCCCTTGTCTAAAGCCTTAATTCTATTTAGAAATTTGTTTTTTTCCATGATCTTTTTTTTGTTCTTTGTATAAATCCAATAATTATACAGTTCTTCATTGGAGGTTTTTTTGGGTTTTTTGGGTGTGAACGCGTCTATTTTTCTTTGTATCATTTTCCAAAAAGTTGACAAACTGGGCAGAGATGCAGGAGATATTCTTAGTTTTCCATCACTTTCGCATGGAACAAAAAAATATTCTGACGTTTCACTTTTTACACCCCCTTCAACTTGATTGTTTTTTACGTATCGAAAGGGGCGAGTCCACTCTTGACAATTAAAAAGAAGCTTCACAGGAAGTTTTTCAACAAAGTCACCCCCGAAGATTTCTTGATTTTTTTCGGAAGCTCTTTCTATTTCTACATCTCTTTCTTCCTGACTTTCCCCCCCTTTTTTCGTTTTTCTTTTTAGTTGTAAGTGGAAAGGTGCTTTCGTTTTCTTAGTAAGCAGGAGTACGGGCATTCTGCCTGAAGAGAATGTACAGATAATAAATAAGAGAATACTATAGATTCGACCCGGATCATTTATCAAGTTTAACATAAGGTATGTAAAGTCTGACATAAAGGACTTAAATTGTGACGGCAGGTACTTCTTAGATCGAATCAGTACGTTCAATCTAACCAAACGACCTGGCCGTATCCAGACTAATACCAATCCAACCCATTGCATGAATAAAATGTGACCAATTAACCAACCACCAAAACTACTTGTTACAAATAACATCTTGTTGTTGCATCGAAACATATAAATGTTGACTAATCTGGCTAACACTGAACTTGTAGAAAAGAAATGGTTGAATAATTGAAAAATGAGATGATTGAGGAATAAAGATTGAGTGCTGAGATTACGCATTGAATTTCTGATAGTAGATCGATAAGCAAAAAAGTTTTTTTCGTCTTCTTTGTCATTATTCCAGCGGAAGAAATGAA